TTTCTTATACTATATCTCTATCCCGTGAAATTCTCGAGCCGAAAGATGGATGCATATGCTGTGTTTCATTTTGCTAAATGATATCAATTAAATGCTATATCAATTCTATAAATTGGATATAGCAATAAATAAATCAGCAAAATTCTTTTATTTTAGATAGAAGAAACATTTCTTCTATCTAAAATAAAAGAATGTACCCTTCTATCCAATTTGCATCGATAAAATAAATCCAAATTCCAGATTCCAGCAGTAGATGAATAATTGAAAATTTTTGTGTGTACGAGATTAGAATAACTTCAAAATAACTGACATAATTTTTTATTTTTCCTGATCAGAAAAATACATGAAAAAGAAAGGAGGTAGAAAAATTTTTGGATTTATGGTTAAAGAAGAAAAACAAGAAAACAGGGGTTCTGCTGAATTTCAAGTATTCAGTTTCACCAATAAGATACGGAGACTTGCTTCACATTTGGAATTACACAAAAAAGATTTTTCATCGGAAAGAGGTCTACGAAGACTTTTGGGAAAACGTCAACGTTTGCTGGCTTATTTGGCAAAGAAAAATAGAGTACGTTATAAGAAATTAATAAGTCAGTTGGATATTCGGGAGAAGTAATTTAATCGTTCGAATTTTTTTCTTATTTTATTAGTAGTCTTATAGTAGTCTTAGATTTTGCATTTTGATGAGCCTCGTTTTGAGGAATTCATGTTCATGGAAGAATTCCTTTTTAGGGAATAGTGAATTAAAAAAAAAAGAATAAGAATATGAGTCTACCGATTACAAGAAACGATCTCATGATAGTCAATATGGGCCCTCACCACCCATCAATGCATGGTGTTCTTCGACTGATTGTAACTCTAGACGGTGAAGATGTTATTGATTGTGAACCCATATTAGGATATTTACACAGAGGAATGGAAAAAATCGCGGAAAACAGAACTATTATACAATACTTGCCTTATGTAACACGGTGGGATTATTTAGCTACTATGTTTACGGAAGCAATAACGGTAAATGCACCAGAATTCTTGGAGAATATTCAAATACCCAAAAGAGCCAGCTATATTAGGGTAATTATGTTAGAATTGAGCCGTATAGCTTCTCACTTGTTATGGCTTGGACCCTTTATGGCGGATCTCGGGGCACAGACTCCTTTTTTCTACATTTTTAGAGAGAGAGAATTGATATATGATCTATTTGAAGCTGCTACAGGTATGCGAATGATGCATAATTACTTTCGGATCGGAGGAGTAGCTGCCGATCTACCTTATGGATGGATGGATAAATGTTTAGATTTCTGTGATTATTTTTTACAAGGAGTTGTTGAATATCAACAACTTATTACACAGAATCCTATTTTTTTAGAACGAGTTGAAGGAGTCGGTTTTATAGGCGGAGAAGAAGCTGTAAATTGGGGCTTATCGGGCCCAATGTTACGGGCCTCTGGAATACAATGGGATCTTCGTAAAATTGATCCTTATGAGTCTTACAATCAATTCGATTGGAAAGTCCAATGGCAAAAAGAAGGAGATTCGTTAGCTCGCTATTTAGTACGAATCGGTGAAATGAGGGAGTCTATCAAAATAATTCAACAGGCTGTAGAGAAAATTCCTGGAGGACCTTATGAGAATTTAGAAGCCCGACGCTTTAAAAAAGCAAAGAATTCCGAATGGAATGATTTTGAATATCGATTTCTTGGTAAAAAACCTTCGCCCAATTTTGAATTATCAAAGCAAGAGCTTTATGTAAGAGTAGAAGCTCCAAAAGGTGAATTAGGAATTTATCTGGTAGGAGATGATAGTCTTTTCCCCTGGAGATGGAAAATTCGTCCACCCGGTTTTATTAATTTGCAAATTCTTCCTCAGCTAGTTAAAAAAATGAAATTGGCTGATATCATGACGATATTAGGTAGTATAGATATCATTATGGGGGAAGTTGATCGTTGAAATGATAATAGATAGGGTAGAGGTAGAAACTATCAATTCTTTTTCGAAATCGGAATTATTAAAAGAAGCGTATGGACTGATATGGATTCTACCCATTTTGACCCTCCTACTGGGAATCACAATAGAAGTACTCGTAATTGTGTGGTTAGAAAGAGAAATATCCGCATCGATACAACAACGTATTGGTCCTGAATATGCTGGGCCCCTAGGCCTGCTTCAAGCTATAGCAGATGGAACTAAGTTACTTTTTAAGGAAGATATCCTTCCATCCCGAGGAGATATTGCTTTATTTAGCATTGGACCCTCTATAGCAGTCATATCCATTTTATTAAGTTTTTTAGTTATCCCTTTGGGATATCGTTTTGTTTTAGCTGATCTTAGTATTGGTGTTTTTTTATGGATTGCCATTTCAAGTATTGCTCCTATTGGTCTTCTCATGGCAGGATATAGCTCAAATAATAAATATTCTTTTTTAGGGGGTCTACGAGCGGCTGCTCAATCTATTAGTTATGAAATACCATTAACTTTTTGTGTGCTAGCAATATCTCTACGTGTGATTCGTTAAAATAGGATCTTTTTCCTCTAAGATACATTGAATACTTATCTTCCTTTTCTTATTCTGTATTCGGGTTGGTAAGTTAAACTAGATAGCTATATGAGTGAAACAAAACAGCTTATTAATTTGTAGTAAAAATAAAAAATCTCATTTCCTACGTACAAGAAAAAGTTGAAGTAAACATAAGCAGTATAAACTCTTTACCCCAAGGTTGAGATTGTTTAATTAGTCATCGTATCTTGAAGCGGGCAAGAATAAAGGATTAGCGATATGGAATTCCATTACTAAAATATTTTAAGTTATTACTAGAACTTAAAACTTATAATCATAAGGCAATCCATCAAAAGTTAGTGAGGGATTAGGAACACTAAAGTACATAAAGGCTTAGTAATGAGAGAATCTAAATCATTAGACATTTTTCCTCATAAAAGGAATCATAATAAGGACTTTAAATTGGTGGAAATGATCAAGTAGTACTTTCTTCGGATTCCGGTCTAGAGTATGTTCCCATTCACTTGTTAAGGAAATGGCTATCAAGAACGAATTAACCCTTTATTCTTTTTTCTTCTTAAGTACACCCTTCCTGGGGAAAGAAGAATAGGACAAAAGATATGGAATGGAATAGAAAAAAGGATCTTGATTTATTCTTTCCTTCCTTTATCCCTATTCATACAGAATTCCTCATGAACTAATACCCAAATCTTTCGATTTATTAATTGCTATAACAAGTGTTTTATTCCAATATTAAGTTATTACTGAACAAAGAAAAATTCTTACTAAAGGATGAGATCAATTCGGAAGCGTTTTTTTATTATTCTAGCAGACAGAATTGCTTTGGTCTAATTTAGGGCTTTCCAATCAATTTTATTTTACCTAATTCCATCTATGCCCGGGGGATAATACCGAAACGAAACAATCCTTTTCTTTTTTCTGATCATAGAGGAGCCGTATGAGATGAAAACCTCATGTACGGTTTTGGAATAGCGGTGGGAACTGTGATGTTATCATCGACTATGATTATCTAACAGTTCAAGTACAGTTGATATAGTTGAAGCACAGTCTAAATATGGTTTTTTTGGATGGAATCTTTGGCGTCAGCCTATAGGTTTTCTAGTTTTTCTAATTTCTTCTTTGGCAGAATGTGAAAGATTACCCTTTGATTTACCAGAAGCAGAGGAAGAATTAGTAGCAGGTTATCAAACCGAATATTCCGGTATTAAATATGGTTTATTTTATCTTGTTTCTTATCTAAATTTATTAGTTTCCTCTTTATTTGTAACTGTTCTATACTTAGGCGGGTGGAATTTCTCTATTCCCTATATATCCTTTTTTGGATTTTTCCAAATAAATAAAATTATTGGAATTTTGGAAATTATAATAGGTATCTTTATTACATTAATTAAAGCTTATTTATTTCTCTTCATTTCTATCACAATAAGATGGACTTTACCCAGGATGAGAATGGATCAGTTATTAAATCTTGGATGGAAATTTCTTTTACCTATTTCTCTGGGCAATCTCTTATTAACAACTTCTTCCCAACTAGTTTCATTATAAATAAGATAATACAATAACAGTAAGAATATTTTCAAGATAAAAATAAAAGTTCTCTCAAACAAGAGAAAGAAACATACCTTTTTCATATATATTTAGAATATGTTCCCTATGATGACTGGGTTCATTAGTTATGGTCAACAAACAATACGCGCCGCAAGATACATTGGTCAAAGTTTCATAATTACCTTATCCCACACAAATCGTTTACCTATAACGATTCACTACCCTTATGAAAAATCAATTACATCGGAGCGTTTCCGAGGGCGAATACACTTTGAATTTGATAAATGTATTGCTTGTGAAGTATGTGTTCGCGTATGCCCGATAGATCTGCCCCTTGTGGATTGGAGATTTGAAAAGGATATTAAAAGAAAACAATTGCTTAATTATAGTATTGATTTCGGAGTTTGTATATTTTGTGGTAACTGTGTTGAATACTGTCCGACAAACTGTTTATCCATGACTGAAGAATATGAGCTTTCTACTTATGATCGTCATGAATTGAATTACAATCAAATTGCTTTGAGTCGGTTACCAATCTCCATAATGGGAGATTACACAATTCAAACAGTTAGGAATTCACCTCAAAGTAAAATAGACAAAGAAAAATCTTGGAATTCAAGAACGATTACCGATTACTAGGTATTAGGATTTTTTTGTTATAAAAATCCTTTTTTACTAACTATAAAGCTATAAAGAAAAAATAATAACCACTGCTTATTGCAAATTATTCCAGATTTAAAATGAGAGTAGATTTTATTTCTAACTATACAACTTAATATACAAAAAAATATCCTAATACCTTTCTTTTTCCTTTCTTGAATCTTTTAGTTTTAGTCATTTTATGAAAAATTTTATACTATAATATAAATTTCTTCTTATCCATAATGGATTTACCTGGACCAATACATGAGATTCTTGTGATATTTGGGGGATTTGTTCTTCTACTAGGGGGTCTAGGAGTAGTATTACTTACTAACCCAATTTATTCTGCCTTTTCACTGGGATTAGTTCTTGTTTGTGTATCCTTATTCTATTTTTTATTGAATTCCCACTTTGTAGCTGTCGCACAACTTCTTATTTATGTGGGAGCCATAAACGTCTTGATCGTATTTGCTGTAATGTTTGTAAACGGCTCAGAGTGGTCTAAAGATAATAATTATTGGACTATTGGAGATGGGTTTAGTTCACTCGTTTGTATAACTATTCCTTTTTCACTAATGACTACTATCCCAGATACATCATGGTATGGAATTCTTTGGACTACAAGATCCAACCAAATAGTAGAACAGGGTCTCATAAATAACGTTCAACAAATTGGGATTCATTTAGCAACTGATTTTTATCTTCCGTTTGAACTCATTTCCCTAATTCTTCTAGTTTCTTTAATAGGTGCAATTACTATAGCTCGACAATAAGAAATACTTAGAATGAGTCAAAATTCTTAGAATTTCTAATCTAAAAAAAAAAAAATAACTAAAGAATCAAAATTTTGATTTTAGTAAAACCCATCTACTGCCAACACAACAAATACCTTCTTTTCTCTTTTGTTGCGTAATTGTTCTATTCTAATTAATTGAATCGGTTCAGTTCAATTCTTGTCCTCATATTGAAATGAATCGAGATTGATAAGGAGTTAGTTAATGATGTTTGAGCATGTACTTTTTTTGAGTGTCTATTTATTTTCGATTGGTATCTATGGATTGATCACAAGCCGAAACATGGTTAGAGCTCTAATATGTCTTGAACTTATACTGAATTCAATTAATCTAAACCTCGTAACATTTTCTGATCTATTTGATAGTCGCCAATTAAAAGGAGACATTTTCGCAATTTTTGTTATAGCCCTTGCGGCTGCTGAAGCAGCTGTTGGACTATCCATTCTTTCTTCCATCCATCGTAACAGGAAATCAACTCGTATCAATCAATCGAATTTTTTGAATAATTAGAGATAGAATCCTCTAAACAAAGACGCTTATATAATAATATAGAACATTAAGATCAATAGAAATCAAATCTTATTTTCTTATTATTATTTGAGAATATCCATTTTTGGAGTAGCTTATTTCAAAGTATTCTTTGTATTCTTTTTTACTTATTGAATATTGAATTTTTTCAATTCATTGATATTACAATATTCTAATTGCAATAATTTATATTGAAAAGATAATAGCCAATTTATTGGCTAATTCGAATTAGTATGTAGAATTCGTATAATTATGACTGTTGAAGCCTTAAATTAAAGTCTCTTGGCTCTTTTCACGCTTTCTCACAAACGGATTAAGAAATATATTGCATTATGTTAAAGTTTGGATAAACCATTGCTTCGTCTGGTGTCTATAATACATCTAATTTATATAGTACTAATTTCATTTTTACCAGATCGAAAATTTTTATGTTGAAAAGGAAAATTTATAGATCCAATGTCACATTCTGTAAAAATTTATGATACATGTATAGGGTGCACTCAATGTGTACGAGCTTGTCCAACAGATGTATTAGAAATGATACCTTGGGATGGATGTAAAGCTAAGCAAATTGCTTCTGCGCCGAGAACCGAAGATTGTGTGGGTTGTAAGAGATGCGAATCCGCCTGCCCAACAGATTTTTTGAGTGTCCGCGTTTATTTAGGGTCTGAAACAACCCGCAGCATGGCTCTATCTTATTGATATTTAGGGTCTGAAACAACCCGCAGCATGGCTCTATCTTATTGATACGTTACAAAAAACTCCACTTGAATCATCTGATTCCTCTTTACCGAAGAAGCCTGTGCTCGAAATAATCGAGCATGGGCTTTTCTGGTCAAAACGTATCTTGTCTTTATTACTTTATCATGAGTTATTTTCCTTGGTTAACAATACTTGTTGTTTTGCCGATATTTGCAGGTTCATTAATTTTCTTTTTACCTCATAAAGGAAATAAAATCGTTAGGTGGTATACTATATCTATTTGTTTATTAGAATTCCTTCTAATGACTTATGCATTCTGTTATCATTTCCAATTGGAAGATCCCTTAATCCAATTAAAGGAGGATTCGAAATGGATAGATGTTTTCGATTTCCGCTGGAGATTGGGAATCGATGGACTTTCATTAGGATCCATTTTATTGACAGGATTTATCACTACTTTAGCTACTTTAGCGGCTTGGCCAGTTACCCGGAATTCGCGATTATTCTATTTCCTGATGCTAGCAATGTATAGCGGTCAAATAGGATTATTTTCTTCACGAGATCTTTTACTTTTTTTTATCATGTGGGAGTTAGAATTAATTCCAGTTTACTTACTTTTATCCATGTGGGGGGGAAAGAGGCGTCTGTATTCAGCTACCAAGTTTATTTTGTATACTGCAGGTGGTTCCATTTTTTTCTTAATTGGAGTTCTGGGTATGGGGTTATATGGTTCCAACGAACCCAGATTAGATTTGGAAAGATTGATTAATCAATCATACCCTGCAACATTGGAAATACTATTTTATTTTGGCTTCCTTATTGCTTATGCTGTCAAATTGCCGATTATACCTCTACATACGTGGTTACCAGATACCCATGGGGAAGCACATTACAGTACATGTATGCTTTTAGCGGGAATTCTATTAAAGATGGGAGCATACGGATTGATTCGGATCAATATGGAATTGTTACCTCATGCTCATTATCTATTTTCCCCCTGGTTGGTAATAATTGGAGCGGTGCAAATAATCTATGCAGCTTCAACTTCTCTTGGTCAACGAAATTTCAAAAAAAGAATAGCCTACTCCTCCGTATCTCACATGGGTTTCATAATTATAGGAATTGGTTCCATAACCAACATTGGACTAAATGGAGCTATTTTACAAATATTATCCCATGGATTTATTGGTGCTACACTTTTTTTCTTGGCGGGGACGGCTTGTGATAGAATGCGTCTTGTTTATCTCGAAGAACTGGGGGGGGTTTCTATCCCAATGCCGAAAATTTTTACTATGTTTAGCGGCTTTTCAATGGCTTCTCTTGCCTTGCCAGGAATGAGCGGTTTTGTTGCGGAATTAGTAGTATTTTTTGGAATAATTACTAGTCCTAAATTTATGTTAATGCCAAAAATGCTAATTACTTTTGTAATGGCAATTGGAATGATATTAACTCCTATTTATTTATTATCTATGTTACGCCAGATGTTCTATGGATACAAGCTATTTCATGTTCCAAACGAAAATTTTGTGGATTCTGGACCACGAGAACTCTTTCTTTTAATCTGTATCTTTTTACCAGTAATAGGAATTGGTATTTATCCAGATTTTGTTCTCTCGCTATCCGTCGACAGGGTGGAGGCTCTCTTATCCAATTATTATCCTAAATAGCATTTTCGTTTTTTTAACTAGTCCGCTCTATATTCCAAAGTAGAAAAAATAAAAAATTCAGAAAAAAGTAAAAAAGTCTAATTAGATCTATCCCCAATTTTTGAGAACCCCCTTTGAAAAGATGTTCAAGGGGTTCTCAAATCAAACAAAGATGGAAAAACCCTTCATAAAATGAGGGTTTTATGTTATGCAATCATTTAGATGGTAATGTAAATGAACCATAACTATGTAAACCTATTCCTAACAGATTGATACCAAAATAGCAGATCCAAATTATAAGAAATCCTATCGAAGCTACAAGTGCGGAATTCGTACCCTTCCAATTTTGATTTGTTCTACTATGTAAATAAATTGCAAATATGGTCCAGGTAATAAATGCCCAAGTTTCCTTAGGATCCCAATTCCAATAGGATCCCCATGCCTCATTAGCCCATACTGCTCCACAAAGAATACCTATGGTTAAAAGAGTAAACCCTAGACTAATGATACGATAACTCCAAGAATCCAAACGCTCAGTTAATTGATATTTGTAATAATTTGGAAATGCGGGAAAAGAGGTGTTTTTTAAAGGACTTCTTTTTACATAGAAATATTCAATCTCACTAAAGGAAAATGTTTTAAGTAAAACATTTTTTTTCTTTTTCGAAAAGAAATCGAAATTCTTTCGAAATCTAATGATTAGAAGAGCGGCGGATAATAAGGATCCGCACAAAAGAGTTGCATAGCTTAGTAACATCATACTGACATGCATCATTAACCATTGAGATTGTAGAGCAGGTACTAGTATTGTAGATTGATGCATTTCAGTTAAAAGACCCGACGTAGCAAAGCCTTGCGTTAAAATAGTACTTGGCGTAGTTATTGTGCTTAAATCATTTTTAGAGTTCTGTATCTTAGGAATAATATGAAGAATATACAGAGTCCATGAAAGGAAGATCAATGACTCATATAAATTACTTAATGGAAAATGTCCCGAAGAAACCCAACGAGAAACTAAGAGCCCTGTTATAGAGAAAAAAGTGGCTATCATTCCTTTTTCTGACGAATCATGTAATCCCCTAAGTTCACGAACTAATAAGGTTATCAAATGAATCGTAATCACAATGGAAATGGTTGAGAAAGAGATATGAGTTAGTATATGTTCTAAAGTTGCAAATAGCATAAGGAGAAGGTCCCATTACAAAATTGGAAATTTCGAATTGAATCCATTTTCTAATCTATTGTATTCTTTTTCGAGAATGCCGCCACTCGGACTCGAACCGAGATGCTTGAGCACTGCTTCCTAAGAGCAGCGTGTCTACCAATTTCACCATGGCGGCTAACTTGAAATAATAGTTAACTTAAAAGAATAATAGTTATTTTCTCGCGAATCGTCGAGATTGGGAGAGTCCATAGAATTTAGCAACATTAGAATTTCATCATTAACTACAAAGAATTTTGTATTTTAGAAAAATTGATAGAATCAAAGCCTTTACGCTCTTATTAATATGATTTACCAGTCCTAAACCCATTTATTTGTGAATTTTGGATAAGATAGGTAGAGGTTGTAAGTCCTATTGCAAGAATACTCTACTTTTTATAATAGAATCCTCATAAATGATAATAGAATCCTCATAAAAAAAATATGAGGATTCCCTTTTTTTAAAAAGCTCTTTTATAGGAAAAGAATACCGAGGACACAATATACCAAAAACTTTTGTTCTATATAACGGAGGGGTTAGTTCTAAGAATATTGTACAAAAGAATTCGACACATAAAAGTACATTCATTAATTAATCCGAATTATTCATTCATATTAAATAATTGGAATTTCTTTGTGATAGGTCAATTCAGATTATTCCAAAAACGGATTATTTGTTTGTTTGTTGCCCAGAAAAACCTTTTGGTTTTGGATGCTCGTTGCCGCTAGAAAATGATCTTGATTTTGCTAAAGAATAAGATTGTACTATGGAAAAATAAGTCTTTTTCTTCCAAAGATTTTTACGAATACGCTTTTTTGACATCGAAGTACGTTTTTTTGGAACTGCCATTCAAAAAGGGGATTTTTTTCTAGTTGTATGTGAAAGACATCTATTCCCGTAAATCAATCCTTCTTTCTGTTTTTTCTTAGTATTTATACTTAGATACTGAAAGATACTGAAATTCTAAATTATTTTTTAATTCATTTTGTCTAATGTGGATAAGACAAGAGTTTTTTAAGGTTTTCTATTTAAATCCATTTATATATCAAATATACCCCATATATAAATATATGGTATGGGGGATAAGCCCTCATATAAGAAGGGGAGATAAAAAGAAGGTAAAATGCAAATAGTTAATTAAGTTTAGAACCGTATTCCATAATTGAATTCCAAGGAATTCAATCAATCAGTTACGAAACAAGAGAGCTATTTCATTTTAACAGAAAGAAATAAAAAAATGAATAGAAAGTAAAATGATTCAATCTTTTTTTTATTTTAATAAATATCTTTTTTTAGCTAATAACTAGCTAACGAAATTTTTTGATTCACTTTTTGAATTTAAGCAACTAAACCCATTCGGAATTTTTGAATATTTTAATTAAAGAAATTTGGAAAAATTCAGAATTCCCGTATTTTTTCTTATTCTTATTTTGTTTTTTTAATTCCTTCAGAAAGAGGTAAGAATAGGTTTGGTGAATCGGAAACAATTTTATAGAAAAATTGAACTATAAATTGCAACTAAAAATTCCTATTTCTTTTCTTATGGAACATACATATCAATATGCCTGGGTAATCCCTCTTCTCCCACTTCCTCTTATTATGTCAATGGGATTTGGACTTTTTCTTATTCCGACAGCAACAAAAAATCTTCGTCGCATATGGGCTTTTCCTAGTGTTTTACTCTTAAGTATAGCTATGGTATACTCAGTTCACCTGTCTATTCAACAAATAAAAGGAAGTTCTATCTATCAATATTTATGGTCTTGGACCATCAATAATGATTTTTCCTTAGAATTTGGATACTTGATCGACCCCCTTACTTCTATTATGTTAATACTAATTACTACTGTAGGAATCGTGGTTCTTATTTATAGTGACGATTATATGTCTTACGATGAAGGATATTTGAGATTTTTTGTTTATATAAGTTTTTTTAATACTTCCATGTTGGGATTGGTTACTAGTTCCAATTTAATACAAATTTATTTTTTTTGGGAACTTGTCGGAATGTGTTCCTATTTATTGATAGGCTTTTGGTTTACACGGCCAATTGCAGCGAGTGCTTGTCAAAAAGCTTTTGTAACTAATCGTGTAGGGGATTTTGGCCTGTTATTAGGAATTTTAGGTTTTTTTTGGATAACGGGTAGTTTAGAGTTTCGAGATTTGTTCAAAATAACTAATAACTGGATTCCTAATAATGAGATTAATTCCTTACTTACTACTTTGTGTGCTTTTTTATTATTCCTTGGTGCAGTTGCAAAATCCGCACAATTCCCTCTTCACGTATGGTTACCCGATGCTATGGAAGGACCCACTCCCATTTCGGCTCTTATACACGCAGCAACTATGGTTGCTGCGGGGATTTTTCTTCTAGCTCGACTTCTTCCTCTTTTCATATCCCTCCCTTTTATAATGAGTTTCATTTCTTTAATAGGTACAATAACACTCTTCTTAGGAGCCACTTTAGCTCTTGCTCAAAGAGATATTAAAAGAAGCTTAGCCTACTCTACAATGTCTCAATTAGGTTATATGATGTTAGCTCTAGGTATAGGTTCTTATCAAGCAGCTTTGTTCCATTTGATCACTCATGCTTATTCGAAAGCTTTATTGTTTTTGGGATCCGGATCCGTTATTCATTCAATGGAACCTCTTGTTGGATATTCACCAGATAAAAGTCAGAATATGGTTCTTATGGGTGGTTTAAGAAAATACGTTCCAATTACAAGAACTACTTTTTTATGTGGTACACTTTCTCTTTGTGGTATTCCACCTCTTGCTTGCTTCTGGTCCAAAGATGAAATTCTTAGTAATAGTTGGTTGTATTCACCCTTTTTTGGAATAATAGCTTCTTTTACTGCAGGATTAACTGCATTTTATATGTTTCGGATATATTTACTTACTTTTGATGGGTATTTGCGTGTTCATTTTCAAAATTACTGTAGTACTAAAGAAGGTTCGTTGTATTCAATATCCTTATGGGGAAAAAGCATACCCAAAGGAGTCAATAGAGATTTCATTTTATCAACAATGAAGAGTAGAGTTTCTTTTTTTTCACAAAATGTACCCAAAATTCCTGGTAATACAAGAAATAAGATAGGATCTTTTAGTACTCCCTTTGGAGCTAAAAATACTTTTGTCTATCCTCATGAAACGGGAAATACTATGCTATTCCCTCTTCTTATATTACTGCTTTTTACTTTGTTCATTGGATCTATAGGAATCCATTTTGATAATGGAGTAAAGAATAATGGGATATTGGAGTTAACCATATTATCAAAGTGGCTAACTCCTTCAATAAATTTTTTCCTGGAAAGTTCTAATTCTTCCAGAAATTCATATGAATTTCTCACTAATGCGATTTCTTCTGTAAGTTTAGCAATTTTTGGTCTATTCATAGCATATATCTTCTATGGATCCGCTTATTCTTTTTTTCAAAATTTGAATTTTATAAATTACCTTGTAAAGGTAAAAAGGAATCCTAAAAAGAACTTTTTGAATGAAGTAAAAAAAAAGATATACAGTTGGTCATATAATCGCGGTTATATAGATGTTTTCTATACTAGTGTCTTTATTCTGGGTATAAGAAGATTCGCCGAACTAGCGCATTTTTTCGATAAGGGTGTCATTGATGGAATTACCAATGGAGTGGGTCTTGCTGGTTTTTGTATAGGAGAAGAAATTAAATATGTAGGAGGAGGCCGAATATCGTCTTATCTATTCTTTTTTTTATGTTATGTATCCTTATTCTTATTCTTTTTTTTTTAATTCACTATTCCCTAAAAAGGAATTCTTCCATGAACATGAATTCCTCAAAACGAGGCTCATCAAAATGCAAAATCTAAGACTACTATAAGACTACTAATAAAATAAGAAAAAAATTCGAACGATTAAATTACTTCTCCCGAATATCCAACTGACTTATTAATTTCTTATAACGTACTCTATTTTTCTTTGCCAAATAAGCCAGCAAACGTTGACGTTTTCCCAAAAGTCTTCGTAGACCTCTTTCCGATGAAAAATCTTTTTTGTGTAATTCCAAATGTGAAGCAAGTCTCCGTATCTTATTGGTGAAACTGAATACTTGAAATTCAGCAGAACCCCTGTTTTCTTGTTTTTCTTCTTTAACCATAAATCCAAAAATTTTTCTACCTCCTTTCTTTTTCATGTATTTTTCTGATCAGGAAAAATAAAAAATTATGTCAGTTATTTTGAAGTTATTCTAATCTCGTACACACAAAAATTTTCAATTATTCATCTACTGCTGGAATCTGGAATTTGGATTTATTTTATCGATGCAAATTGGATAGAAGGGTACATTCTTTTATTTTAGATAGAAGAAATGTTTCTTCTATCTAAAATAAAAGAATTTTGCTGATTTATTTATTGCTATATCCAATTTATAGAATTGATATAGCATTTAATTGATATCATTTAGCAAAATGAAACACAGCATATGCATCCATCTTTCGGCTCGAGAATTTCACGGGATAGAGATATAGTATAAGAAATAGGCTATTAAGTAACTCTAAATGAATTGTGGATACATCTGTATCCTTAACATACTGAAACGACTGCCATTATTCGTATCAAACCAATAGTGATTCATAAAAGCGAAATCTTGTAATCAATGGTGGGTCAATAATGAATTTTTTTGCATATGTATTAAGACGCTTGGTCTGATTTCGAAATTGTCCAGAGTTTTTTATGTTGTTTTCATTGCAAAATGATGGATCTCCTTCCGTAACTTTCCAATTACGAGTACGAGAATTGAAAGACATGAAAATTCTCAATTCTCTACGGCGTCTAGGAGATAGATAGAATATTTTCAGGAACAAGAAAATCAGAAGAATCTTTTTCTCTATTCACTACCATTCCGCGTCTTCGACTTCTATTAGTTTCTTTTCTTCTTTAATGCAATAGCTATGATATAGAATCCATTTCTCAAAGTAATGGAAACCACTCTCTTATAGGAAATGGTTCGAAAATCCCTATTCCACCTTTTCTTTTAGGTTTAGGTATCGTGAAAAGTGATACCTGTGAAGATCGTGCATTTCAGTCACATTCAGATCCGTTTTTCGAGTCCATGATATAACCAAATTGGATGGATCTTCCACCCGTTTAGCTAAGAAAGAATAGATGCAGAGGTGGATAATAGATCGATATGAAGATCATGAGCTGCCCCATAATGAAACCGCCAGTAGTCGCGAATATCTCCTAACCCAAGATTGGAGAAAGAAGATCTAAGAGGGACCTATGGAGAATGTGGTCAGAAATCCATAATAGAGTTCGACCACAACGACCGAATTAATTATCCTCATCGAGAAACTTAGACTACTAAGTAGAAAAGATTTGAAAATCATGGCATGGGTCTCCTTTTTTCCTTTCTTTAGAGTTTTCTATATGCACAATTTCTCGATGTTTCG